TTATTTGGGGACTGTCTCAAGGAAATCCCCATTCCCCGCTTTTTTTGGAAAAAATGGAGGATTTTCCTTTTCCTATATCCGACCTAATGACACTTTTTTTTAATATTAGAGATTGGTTGGGTAAAAAGTCAGAATTCGAAATTTTAGATCAACAATTCCAAATAAAAAAAAACAACCAGGAGGACGTAATAGAATTCTGGGAGAACATTCCATATGCACAAAAATCAAGAAGTCTTCTGTTACTAGCTCAATCAATTTTTAGAAGATATATTAAATTACCCTTATTAATAATAGCTAAGAATATTGGCCGTATTTTATTACGACAATCTCCGGAATGGTACGAGGATTTCCAAGATTGGAATAGAGAAATTTATCTAAAGTGCAGCTATAATGGTCTTCAATTCTCCAAAACAGGATTTCCTAAAAATTGGTTAAGAGAAGGTTTTCAGATAAAAATCCTATATCCTTTTCATTTGAAACCTTGGCACAGATCTAAGCTACGACTTTCTGATAGAGATCAAAAGCAACAAGATGATTTTGATTCTTGTTTTTTAACAGTTTTGGGAATGGAAACGGAATATCCTTTTGGTCCTCCGCGAAAAACGCCTTCTTTTTTTGAACCCATTTTTAAAGATATAGACTATAAAGTCGAAATAAGAAAATTCAATTTTAGAGTTCGAAGAGCTTTAAAAAAAATAAAAAAAAAAGAAGCAAAAGCGTTTTTATTTGTAAAACAAATACTAAAAGAACTTTTAAAAGGAAATAAAATTCCATTATTTATACCGAGAGAAATATATGAATCAAATGAAACTGAAATAGAAAAGGATTCTATAATCAGCAATCAGATAATTCATGAATCACTTAGTCAAAATCGATCTACAGGTTTGACAAATTATTCACAGACAGAAGAAGAAATGAAACATAGAATTGATAGAAGAAACACAATCAGAAATCAAATAGAAATAATGAAAAAAAAGAAAAAGAATAATGGAGAATCACCCCCAAAAATTTGGAAAATATTAAAAAAAAATAATATTGAATTAATAGTTAAATTTTTCATTGAAAAAATATACATAGACATCTTTCTATGTATCATTAATATGCGCAGAATCGCTCTACAACTTTTTATGGAATCAACAAAAAAAATTCTTGATAAATACATTGACAATAACGAAACAAGTCAAGAAAAGATTAATAAAACAAAACAAAATCAAATTGACTTTATTTCGACTATGACTATAAAAAAGGCTTTTGATAATCTTAGAAATAGTAAGCGGAAGTCACATCTTTTTTTTGATTTATCTTACTTGTCACAAAAATATGTATTTTTCAAATTATCACAAACCCAGATGATTAACTTCAATAAGTTAAGATCTATTCTTCAGTATAATGGACCGTCTTTTTTTCTTAAGAATGAAATAAAGGATTTTTTTGGAAGACAAGGAATATTTGATTCCGAAGTAAGACAGAAGAAACTTCCAAATTATGGAATGAATCCATGGAAAAACTGGTTAAAAAGTTATTATCAATACGATTTATCTCAGATTACATGGTCTAGATTAGTCCCACAAAAATGGCGAAATGGAAAAAATCAATGCCAGCCGTCTCAAAATAAGGATCTAAATAAAAGGTATTCCTATGAAAAAGACCAATTATTTGATTACAAAAAAAAACAAAATTTGAAAGTCTATTTATTAGCAAATAAAGAAGAGAATTTTCAAAAAAACTATAGATATGATCGTTTATCATATAAATATATTCATTATGAAACTAAGAAGAAGTCCTATATTTATAGATCATCATTAGAAACAAATAAAAAGCAAGAAAATTCCACCAAAAATAAAAAAAAAATTGTTAACATACTCAAAAATCGTCCTATCAAGAATTATCTAGGAAAAAGTGATATTATATATATGGAAAAAAATACAGATAGAAAATCTTTGGGTTGGAAATTGAATACAAATATTCAGGTTGAACCTAATAAGGACCAAATCAAAAAAAGGGATAAAATTCATAATAATGGTCTTTTTTATCTTCCGATTGATTCAAATTCCGAAATCAATTACAAAAAGGTCTTTTTTGATTGGATGGGAATGTCTTTTGATTGGATGGGAATGAATGAAAAATTCTTAATATTAAATCGCCTCATATCAAATCCGAAAATTCTTTTATTTCCAGAGTTTGTGATACTTTATCATAAATATAAAGAGAAACCTTGGTTTATCCCAAGCAACTTACTTCTTTTTAATTTGAATCTAAATTTTAGTGAAAATCAAAATATCAAGGGAAAGCAAGAGGAGGATGAAGATTTTTTAAATTTTAGCCCATCCAATTCAAAACAATATTTTGAATTAAAGAATCAAAATAATATTCAAGAATCTTTTTTAGAATCGATCGAAAAACTAAAAATATTCCTCAAAGGAGATTTTCCTTTGCAATTAAGATGGACTGGACGTTTGAATGAATTGAATCAAAAAATGATGAATAATATCCAGATATA